AGGCAACCAGGTCTTTTTGGGGATAGAGGGACTTGAACCCTCACGATTTCTAAAGTCGACGGATTTTCCTCTTACTATAAATTTCATTGTTGTCGATATTGACATGTAGAATGGGACTCTATCTTTATTCTTATCCGATTAATCAATTCTAAAAAAAAAGATTTATCAGACTATGATGGAGTGAATGATTTGATCAATGAATATTTATTTCATTTTTCAATTTTGATTTTGAATCGATTCACAAAAATTCTTTCATTTTTCATATAAATAGATATAAAAAAATTATAGAACCGGTTGGAGTCATCATTAATCATTTTTAATCATTTGGCGATAGTATTTCAGTAAGTATACATATGTATATAGGTTTATCTTTCATCCTTTCGGAAGTTTCGATGGAAGGATTCCTTTATGAACACAATGCAGCCAACTCCATTTGTTAGAACAGCTTCCATTGAGTCTCTGCACCTATCCTTTATTTATTCTCGCTTTCTGAAACCCTTGTTTGTTTTCATAAAACGGGATTTGGCTCAGGATTGCCCATTTTTAATTCCAGGGTTTCTCTGAATTTGAAAGTTATCACTTGGTAGGTTTCCATACCAAGGCTCAATCCAATTAAGTCCGTAGCGTCTACCAATTTCGCCATATCCCCCTTTTTTTTGTGATGTGATTAGGATCACATCATGATGCCGTTTACCCTTTTTTGTTCATTTCCATTTAGATTATGCTGGAACCGTTGAATTCATTAGATATCGATTCCTGTATTGAAAAGTGTTTTCTCCGATTTGATTTTGTATCTATCTTCTTTCATCTCTATTGGAGACCATACTTGGTCCAACCAGAAATTCAATATAGATATATACCACATAACATATATCTATTATAATATATTATATATATACATGTCCCAATTTCTATGATTTTCTATCATTTTTAGTGTGCAATTTTGAATACTTGAACGGTCGATTCTTTTTTTTTTTTTTTCGTCTTAGGTTTCGCCTTTCCGAATGAAACCCTAGGAATGTTTCATTATGGTCTGGATTGCACTTTTCTCCTCTTATCCTTTTCTTAGGGCAGATCATAATAAAAAAAAAAAAACGACAAAGGGCAATTTAGTATTATTAATTTCAAATTTCATTAATAGCCATAACTAATCGAATGGATATAATTAATCAATTAATCATTCCGTTAATTTATATATTAATGAATATTAATGAAATTATTTCAAATTAGATAAATTATCTATTTTCGCTTTCAAATAGATATAATAATTAATTAATTATATTAATATATTATACGATTATAATATACAATAAATATACAATAAGATTCTAACTTAATTACTAGATTATATTCCTAACTTTAGGTACAAAATTCTATTTCAAACTCTAAATCTAAATAAATATCTAGAAATAAAAAACCATGTACTAAAATATTTTATTTAGAATTTATATAGTTTTATTTTTTTTTATATAGTAAAATATCAAAAAACAATATTAAAAAATAGTAAAGGAAATATTAAATATGGAATAGTAAAAAAATATGAGTCTCTAATTAAACAAATTAAGATATTTATTATTGATAAACATATATTTGAGAAATAGATCTAAATTAATATATCAAAATGAAATATTTTTGAAAATTAGATTTTCCATTCTTATTCGTTTCTATAGTTGAATTTTTCTACATTTATATCATATTTATTATGAAATAACTAAGAATAAACAGTTAAGATCTCAGCAGCAGTAGTTTACTAAATTAGTATACGTGTACAATTTATGTTATGTGAGCCCGCTTAGCTCAGAGGTTAGAGCATCGCATTTGTAATGCGATGGTCATCGGTTCGATTCCGATAGCCGGCTTTTCTCCATTTTTTTTATTTTTTAGATAATTGATAATAGGAAATCTAAAGTGAAAAGCTTCTTTGCCCGTTCCTAAAGGTCACCGAGCCCCTTCGATTATTTCATCGAAACTTCCAATTATTAATAAAAATTGGATTGGAGGGGTTTGGTCTCTGTAGAACAAATCAATCAAGAAAAGAGCCCTTCATTTTTTTTTTCGATTATTTCAAATTCTTTTTCTTTTTTATTTATATAATACAATTATATATACAATATTTCTATACAATAAGGTCTGACTATTGATACAATTCCTCTAATTATTCTTTGTAATACTTCAGTAAATTTCGCTTCATTTATCATATTTTAGTTTAGTTTTAATTTTGGTTTATGAAATTTCATAAAAAAAGGAGTCTTTATGTCGCGTTACAGAGGACCTCGTTTCAAAAAAATCCGCCGTCTGGGGGCTTTACCGGGGCTAACTAGTAAAAAGCCTAGAGCCGGAAGCGATCTTCGAACCCAATCGCGCCCCGGCAAAAAATCGCAATATCGTATTCGTTTAGAAGAAAAACAAAAATTGCGCTTTCATTATGGTCTTACGGAACAACAATTACTTAAATACGTTCGTATCGCCGGAAAAGCCAAAGGGTCAACAGGTCAGGTTT